CAAAAACAAAAATCTTTAGATTTACAATCTAATATTTTAAAAATAAACTAAGTTTTCATATAAGAGAAAAATCTTTTAATTAACAGTTAAACATTTTACCTTAAACTATCTTCTAGAAATAACATTTAAAAAATTAATTATACATAAATGTGTATAATATTATTAGATATGTTTAAGAAAGTAATGTAATCTATAAGGGTTTTTATTTCGTAGAAAGTTTTATTTGTAATTAATATATATGATATATATATATTACTTATAAATATATATGTGCATAATATATATAAATATATATTTATATATGCATATATTAATAGATATATATATATATCATATATTATTTAATATATATATATACATATAAATATATATATATATATATATTTATTTATAAAAATATATATATAAAAAAATATATATCTATATATATATATCAATATATATATATATATATATATATATAAATAAATTTTTTTATATATATTTATATGTATATTTAATAATAATTACATATATATATATATATATATTTTTAATAATAATTATATATAAATATATACGTCTGTATAACTAAAAATAATATACGTTGTGTATAGCTTTCGTAATGTATTCGTTTATGTAAAAAATAAAAACCATACCATTCCAAAAATTAAAATGGTTTTTACAAACAACATATCAATTATTATTTTAAAAACAAAATCAGGGTATATATTCTATTATTTTCACTATAAAGACAAAAAGGTTACTTCATAATCAACAACAGGTGACCACCTACCAACAAAACTAAGGACAAAAATTCCATATTGTGTTTTCAAAACACAAAAATATAGTTCAACAAATATTATTAGAGACAGGTTCCCCTACCTCTACTTTACTACAACTTACTCCCCTATAGGCAATTGATGGATGATTTGTACCGCTTTTAAATAAACTTCAATCCCCCATTAAAAAGGCTTTACTGTCTTTTACAATTTCAAGTACTAACTATTAATACTATCCAAAAAATATAACATTGTAGGCCAAATTAGCCTCCTATATAAACCAAGTATATATCTATTTTAACAGATAAAAACTAAAATTACAATCCTTAAGAATAAAATAAACGATCATACATGAGCCTAAAATAAGAGTTGTAAATGAGGGCTCTCAATTACTACTCAGCCTCCAAAGATAATTTAAAAGCCTGCCAATATTATTACAGTTTAAATTCAACTTTACTCCTGCTCTTTTAATTTTTATCTAACCAGGTACTAATCTGGTTCGTTCGCTAAATCTTATAATCTTAAATACATACACACAAAAATCTTCAATTTCACCATAAAATCAAAAGTTACACCCTAAAAATTCAAGATTAACAACAATTAGAGTACAAGCTTATAAAGTCTAGCCGATTATTCTGGAACAAAATTTTTACAAACGACAAACTGCCGGGGTAGAAAAACATTGCCCACTAAGTGAATCACTATTAGATAACACCACCTTAATTTTACTTCAGGCCATAATCAAACCTAAAATTAATGAAAAATATAAGATAGGGTAGCCTTTTCTTCGAAAAAGAAATATACTAAAACTATACTATTATCTCAAACCTACAGAAATCTATTTTTGGTTTTGAAGACCACTAGTTTAAAAATTAACTTAAATCTGCACTAAAACAAGCACAAATCACTACCATAAAACTTTATATTACCTACCATAATAACTATGCCCAAAACACTAGAAATAACACTAAAGCACATAAAATAAAAAAATATCATCTCATTCAAAACCCTAGAAAAATAAATAAAAAGACTCATAACAATAAATTCTAATGAAATCAAAATAAAAATTAAACGCTGTCACTTAAAAATTAAAGATAAAGATCTAATAAAAACAAAAATAATTATAATTTACGCAAAGCACCAGAAAAATTTAAATAATAACTAGTAAAATTCATAAAAAAAACAAGCACCATAATAATCCAAATAAAAACTATTCAATAAACCCTGTAAAAAAAGACTCTAATAGAAACAAAGTTAACCACCCCGTAAAAAAAAGGGTAAAATAAAAAAACTGACAATACACCCCCCAACAATGAAAGAGGAGTGTTAATAAAACTAACCTTAGAAAGACTAGAAAAATATACCAAAATAACAAAAATGCCCCTTAAAAATAGTAAACAGATAAAATAAGAAAACCACACATGTAAAAAAAAAGAAATTAATGGCATAGCCATAATTAGGGAAAAAATAAGAAAAAAACAACTCTTTATAGGATCCAAATTAATATAACTTATAACACACCTAAAAACAGCTAAAAAAAAAAATAAGCTAAGCAAAAAACTTTCATCCTCCTTATTGTAAGTAAGATATTCTAAATAAACTAAAAGTTTTCAGTAAAGAAATTCCCAGTGTCCCAAACACTAAATTTTAAATATAAACTATATACTGAAACTAAATAAAAATAGAGCCTCAATCTTATACTCGCAAAGTATATATTTTTATCTAAAATAGGGCCCCACAAAAAAAAAAATAACATTAATAAAAAAACAACAGAATTAAAGTAAAAACTTTTTATATAATTATTACCTAATAAACTAAAAACAGAAACTACACCAACACCCTTAGAATTCAAACCATTTAGCATCAAATCAAAAAACTTATAATTCACCAAACCATAAATAAAATCCTTAGCCAGGAAATCCACCACAAACTTATAAGTTAACTCCTTTAACAAAAACTTTAGACCAAGATAAACTATTAAAATTATAAAGAACAAAAAAAAGATAGGAACAAAAAAATCCACATACAAAAATAAACTAGGTAACGCTAGTATATTAAAATTCAATCACCAAATAAAAAAAATAGAAAAAAAAATTAAAATCAAACTCAAAAAATTCATAATAGAACCCCTACTAAAATTAAAAACAGGACCACTAAAACTTATAAAAAACCCCTTTCACAAACGGTACCTATAACCAAAAGTAAAAAAAACAGAAACAAAAAACATCAAAGCAAAAAAAATCATAAAAGAATTAGAAAAAAAAAACTCCAAAATAAAATCCTTTCTTACAGCACCCCTAGAAAAAACAAGACCACATAAACAAAACAAGGTAACCAATAATTGTAACTGAATAAAAGAAGGAAGATTACCTATATTTCTATAATTACGACCATCCTGTTGTCCAAAAGAGCAATGGATCAAATAACCAATCTGTATAAAAAGACAACTCTTAAACAAAGCATGCCTTAATAAATGAACAAAAGAAACAAAACCCAATCCTAGGCCCACAGTTAACATAGAAAACCCCATTTGAGACAAAGTCCTTAAAGCTACAACTTTTTTTAAATCCTCCTCCACCAAAGCAGCAACCCTAGAAAAAAATATGGTAAAAATACCAATCATCAAAATAATAATAATCACTTCTTTATTTAAACTTAATTCAGAAAAGTTTATCAACAAAACCAAACCCGCAGTCACCAAAGTTCTACTATGAACCAAAGATCTAATTGGAGTAGGAGCACTTATAGCCTTCGGCAACCAACCACTAAAAGGAAACTGAGCACTCTTAGTAAAAGATGCAGCCAACAACATTAAAGATGACAAATAACAAAAAAAAGACAAACTCAAAAAATAATAACTTCTAAAAACTACCCTAGAAAAAAAAACAAACAAGAAAAAATCACCTAAACGATTCGTTAACACAGTATTCATAGCACCACTACACCCATCCCAGTTATTATAAAACAAAACCAAAAAAAAACTTGAAATTCCTAAAAGATCCCAACTAAGAAGTATAGTAAAACAACTATTACTATAAATCAAACTAAACATACTCCCTACAAAAACTAATAACATAAAATAATAATAATTAAAATTTAACTCACCTCTTAAATAATAAGTACTAAAAAACAAAACCCTAATAGTAACTAATATCGAAATAAGAGAGAACATTAAACTATTAAAATAAAAATTAACTTTAAAAGATATGAAATCCCACTCAACAAAAAATACTCCAAGCTTAATAAAAGGTAAAAACAATACTACAACACAAACAAAACCTAAAGAAAACACTATCAAAAAAATAGAAACATCAATTTAAATAAATCAAATCAATTTACCATACCATCACTCTATATAAAACCCACCAAAAATAAACCTCAATAACAATAAAAACCTAACTAAAGATCTACTATCAGAAACCAGGATGCCCAAAAACATAACAATTTCCAAATCAAAAATAACAAACATCAGTATCATAATAAAAAAATGAATACTAAAAGAATTCTGAATTTTACCAATACTTACAAAACCACACTCAAAAGAAGAAACCTTATTTTTATAAAAATCTTTACAACTCAATAAAAAATTACCCAAATAAAATACAACCAATAACAAAAGTGTAAAAATAACAACCATAAACAATACAGACAAAAAAGACTCAAAAGCCTTTACAAAGTTTAAAACTTCAATAAATTTCCTTTCGTACTCTACACTATCACAAAAAAATAATTAACAAGATAAACAATTCTATCTCACGATGAATTAAACTAATATCACGTCCAATTTATTACCAGAAGAACAGTCTAAAAAATAAAGCCTCCTCCTCTCTAAAACAATTGGGATACAACATCGATGTAAAACTTACTCATATCATAAGAAACTGATTAGAGTATGTTTTTCTGTTAACTCCGGAGTAATTTTTTCTATTAAAAATAGTAATAGAAATTATATAAAATTCTACCCTAGAAAAAATACCTAAAGATTAAAAAATCACTAGGTAAAAAAATTTCCGAAGACTTATCTTTGTTTAAATACACTTATTATTTCTTAAATAAAATAATAATTCATAAAAATAATTAGTAAATAATCAACCAGTAACCCCATTCATACTGGAACTCATTAAAAGCACAAATTATTTTGCTACCTTAATGTCCTCACGCTAAGACTGCCATTTATAAAATACATAGGGCAGAGGCCAGCATTAAATTAACACCTAAGTCTTTAAAAAACATTTGATAAAAATTCAAGTTAACACAAAAAAATTAAAACAAAAAATAAATTTTCAAAAAAATATTACTAAATCCAAAACACTAAATTTATTAAAAAATTAATAAAAAAAAACAAAATCACGCAAAAAACAGAAAAAGTTATAAAACTTGAAACACAAACACTTCAAAATTTTAACTTCCTATAACTATCACAAAAAAATATAATTTTCTAACAACACAAAATAAACAGATAAAAAGAAGGTCGACATATCAAAACAAAAACCAATAAAATTTGTTGTGCAACAACAAAAATACAAGGCTATCTACCCTTCTCATCTATTAAACATCCTAATGTGAAAATCCAAAAACGGTATGCAATACCAAAAAATTCAAAAATAAAAGTTAAAGCCACCAAATTTCCCCTACACCACAAATAGATATTTTAAAATAAACTAAATAGCTTAATCCATAAAACCAAGACACCAACTCTTAAAATTATCCAACAAAGTTACCTCCAAAGCAATAGGCATAAAACTATGGTTAGCACCACAAATTTCTGAACATTGACCATAAAAAACTCCCACAATAGGGAAACTATAAGATAAAGTACTAAGAATACCACTTATAGCATCCAACTTAATAGAAAGCCTAGGCAAAGCTCAAGAATGGATAACATCCCCCGAAGTGATACAAAAACGAATATTCGTATCACAAGGCACAACACAACGATTATCAACCTCCAAAAGACGGGGTTCCCCCAACTCCAACTGGTCCAAAGACTTCATATAAGAATCAAACTCCAAACCAGGAATATCCCTAAACTCATAACTCCAATACCACTGATGACCGGTAACCTTCACAGTTAAACTACTATCCAGGTTTATTAAACCATAATAATAAAGCAAACTCAAAGATGGAATCATCTGCATAACCAAAATCAAAGTCGGAAAAACACTACACAAAAGCCCTCCAAATTGATACTCAATCTTCTTACTTTTGAAATAAAAACGTCTAAATAATAAATAAAAAAACATAACAGAAACAAAGGATAAAACACCAAACAACAAACTACAATTAAAATTATGAGACCAATCTATATAACTAGAAAACAAACTATTAGAAAACAACAACCCAAAATCTTGAAAAAAATTACCCAATAATCTCTTAAACCCCCTGATTGGAAATCAGGTATACTAAATTATACTAAAAGATCCCTAAAATCACGAATCTTCCCATTGACAATGGGATATAATAAAAATTATACTATAATTTTTTATAAAACAATAAGAGATAAACACTATAAGGGTATGAACCTTAAGGACTAGACTTATCCTATCTTACTTAAAGACCCTAATCCTGCCAATCTGCAATCGGCTATACTAAAATATAATAAAGATCCAGAACTTTAAAACAGTAGACCTATAAAAAATCTCCGACTGATAACTATGACCAAAAACATATCCACTAGAACTATACTCAGGACTACTATTAATATGGTAATCCAACAACAATAAACGATGACTAACAAAAGACTCCAACAACACAAAAACAAATAAAAACAAAGCAAAAACACTTACCATAGAACCATAAGAAGCAAAAATATTCCAAACACTATAAACATCAGGAAAATCTAAATATTTACGAGGAAAACCATGAAGACCTGCAAGATGTAAAGGAAAAAATGTCAAGTTAACACCAAAAAATATTAACACAAAAACTACAGACATTATCATTTTATCATAAACAAAACCAGTCATAAACCACCACCACAAAGTAATACCAGTAAAAATACCAAAAACAGCTCCTAAACTCAAAACATAATGAAAATGGCTAACAACATAATAAGTATCATGAAGAATAATATCCAAACTAGAATTAGATAACATAACACCAGTCAAACCCCCGATAGTAAACAAAAAAATAAAACCTAAAACCCACAGCAACAACGGTTGAAACACCATCTTCATCCCAAACAAAGTAGCCAATCACCTAAAAACCTTAACACCAGTAGGCACAGCAATAACCATAGTAGCGGCAGTAAAATAAGCACGAGAATCTAAATCCGTACCAACAGTATACATATGATGAGCTCAAACAACACACCCAATTAAACCAATACTTAAAATAGCATAAACTATCCCCAAAGAACCAAAAACCTCCTTTTTACCTGTCAGATATAAACTACTCTGACTAATAATGCCAAAAGCAGGTAAAATAAGAATATAAACCTCAGGATGCCCAGAAAACCAAAATAAATGCTGGTAAATCAAAGGGTTACCACCTGTCCTAGGATCAAAAAAAGATGTGTTCAAATTACGGTCAGTCAATAACATAGTGATAGCACCAGCTAAAACAGGCAAAGACAGAACCAAAAGAAAAACAGTCACAAACACAGTCCAAACAAAAAGACTCATATGTTCTAAAGAAATAGACCTACTACGAAGATTCTTAGTAGTAGTCATAAAATTAATAGCACCAAGAATAGAACTAACACCAGCACAATGTAGACTAAAAATAGCCAAATCCACACTACTTCCAGGGTGACCCATAGTACTTAAAGGGGGATAAACAGTTCAACTTGTTCCACAACCTATATCAACAAAACATGCGTCCAAAATTAAAAACATAGAAGTCGGCAAAAGTCAAAACCTCAAATTATTAAGACGAGGGAAACTCATATCAGGAGCCCCAAGCATTAAAGGCAACATTCAATTACCAAAACCCCCAATCATAGTAGGTATAACCATAAAAAAAATCATTAAAATAGCATGTGCAGTAATAACAGAATTATACAACTGACCACTGCCTAAAAAAAAACCAGGCTTAGCCAACTCTAAACGAATAATAAGAGATAAAGCGGTCCCAACCATACCAGATCAAAGACCAAACAAAAAATAAAGAGTACCAATATCCTTATGATTAGAACTCTCCAACCAAACAGATAAGCCTCCTTGATACTTAAAAACACTTTTCAAATAAAACCAAAAATTTAAACACCAGTTCAATTTTAATTCAAAAATTTAACATTTATTGAAAAACACTCAAAAACTCAACAAAAAAAAAACCTTTGTTGATGTCTTACTTTTATCTTTTTAAAAAAAGACCCTCAATCAGAAAACATTATATATTATGATAATAAGAGGCACAGAAAACCCAAAGTTTCAAACCCCCATATTAACAAATCTTTTCCCCATAACAGCCCTGGTCAAAATATAAATAGAGTAATAAAAAGCAATAAAAAAATATAAAAATAGAATATAAAAACCAAATTTCATAAAATTTAAGGCTGCCGTAATAGCCGTGAACTCAGACAAAAAAGATAATGAAGGCGGTGTCCCACTATTAGATAAAAAAACCACAGCAAAAAACAAAGCCATAATCATACCAGAACTAAAAAAACTATTTATATAATAAACCATACGACTAGACGATACATGGTAGAATTCACCGATAAGATAAAACATCAAAGTAGAAGTATAGCCATGGGCCAACATTATAACAAGACCTGAAGTCTTACCAGATATTAAAATGAAAATTAACGCTATTAATAAAAATCTCATATGAGTAACAGAAGAATAAGCTGCTAAAGCCTTAGCATCCCTTTGAAAAATACAACAAAAAGACGCTAAAATCATACCTAAAAACGCAATAACCATTCATAAATTATTATGCACAAAACTCAAACTCCCCATAATACGTATAAACCCCGCTGTCCCAAGTTTTAATAAAAGCCCGGCCAACAACATACTAGCAGTAGTGGGAGCTTCTACATGAGCTTTAGGCAACCACAAATGCAAAAAATACACGGGAAACTTTATCATAAAACTCAAAGTAATAAGAAAGACCATTTCCCAAGATAAGTTAAAATCAAAGTATACCAAAGTAAAAAAAAACCAACTTTTAAAATATACAAAAAGAAATGGCATAGAACAAAAACTAGCATAAAAGATTAAGTAATAGGCCGAGTTAATTTTTTCAATTTGTGACCCATACCCCAAAATTATAACTAGAATAGGGAACATAGATAACTCAAAAAACATATAAAGTATAATTATATTCGCAGGCACAAAAAATATCACACAAATAAAAACCAGGCACTCAGATAATAAAAGAAGAGGCCTTCTCTTTTCCCTAAGTAAAACCATCCCCAGAATAAAAAGACTTATAACAACCAATAATACAAAAGAAAAAGAATCTAAAAAAAAAAACAAACCAGACCAAGAAAACCTATTTATCATAAAAAAACTAAAAACAACCATAAATAAAAAAAAATATACAGGATTAAAAAAAAAATATAACCCGAACAAAAAAAACTCCATCAAAGCCACCTTATTTTCGCAATTACAAATAGCACGTTTTAAAATAAACTAAAATGGCAGTAAGACCATCAATAAACAAATACAAACAAGAACAACCAAACAACATCCACAAAATGCCAATAAATAATAGCAAACTCCAGTCCTAAATGATGGTTATAATTAAAATGTGACTTCAATAAACGTAAAAGATTAAAAAACAAAAAAAGACCCCCGAAAAACACATGCAAACCATGAAAACCGGTAGACAAATAAAAAATACTACCAAAAATTCCATCGGAAATAGAAAAACTAGCCTCCCTATATTCTATAACCTGGATAGCAGTAAAATAAACTGCCAGAACACAGGTCAAAAAAAGTCTAACCGAACAGTCCTTGTTTCCCAACAACCTATAATGAGCCCACGTAACAGAAACACCACTACTTAAAAGAATAATAGTATTAAGCAAAGGCACGCCAAAGGGGTTTACCAAATGCATACCAATAGGGGACCACACACCACCCAAATCATGAGCAGGTACAAGTGCAGCATCAAAAAAGGTCCAAAAGATACCGAAAAAGAACATAAACTCACTAAAAATAAAAATAAGTACCCCAAACTTAAAACCATCCATAACAAAAAAATTATGGTAACCCCTAAGACCTTCCATCACAATATCCCTACTCCATGCAAAAGACACCAACAAAATGGAAAACAACGAAAAAAACAAACCCCACACTATACCATACTTAAAGAAAACTACTAAAGAACTTGTAAGCCCCAAAGAACTAAAAAAAACCAGTAAAGGGTAGCTAGAAAGCCTTAAAATATGAAAATTATGAAACAAAATACATAAAAATCTCCCAGTCCTAAACCGGGCATATTTATTATACTATATGTACCTTACTATTTAAAAACAAATTTGGTTAAAAAGAAAATTAAAAATAACACAAGAAAAATCATAAAATAAACACAAGAAAAAACTAAACTTAAACTCACAAAAGGCTCTTCTACTAAACACTGACCCAACCATCTCAATAAAACAAGAGTAAAAAGCAATATAAAAACTAAAAATTTATTAGATTTTGACAAAACAGAAACATAATTATTAACAAACAAGAACCTAAACAAAACCATCTGCCTAGCAAATATAGCAACAACACCAACAACCTTGTTAGGAATTGCACGAAGAATAGCATAAGCATACAAAAAATATCACTCAGGTACAATATGGGCAGGTCTAGCCATAGGATCAGCCTCAATAAATATTTCAGGGTCACCCAAAATAAAAGGGTATAAAAAAACAAAAACAAAAAAAACAAACCAAACAACAAAATTTAAAGCATCCTTAGCCCAAAATTCCGGATAAAAACAAATTTTATCATAATCCCCATGACAATAAAGCTTAGAAGTTCTCCCAGTCACATGCAACATCAAAAGATGCACCAACACAATAAGAAGAAGACCCCACGGCACTAAAAAATGAACCACAAAAAAAAACTTCAAAGTAGCACCAGAAACAGTAAAACCACCCCAAATTCAAGTAACAATAGAAAACCCCCAGATAGGGATAACCCTCAAAAGACTAGTGATCACAACAGAGGCCCAAAAACTCATCTGTGCCCACACTAGGACATACCCTATAAAAGCCTCTATCATAACCAACAATAGAATTGTCACCCCAGAAAGCCATACACCTTTTAAACGATAACTACAAAAAAAAAGACCTTTAAAAATATGTAAATACAAAAAAATAAAAAAAAGACTAGCCCCATTAGAATGAAAAATACGGAAAACCCAACCAAAATTAACCTCGTATATAATATACTGAACACTACTAAAAGCTGAGACGCCATCATCAGTGTAATAAAAAGCTAACAAAGTCCCAGTCAAAATCTGAAAACCTAAAACCATACCCAATATACTACCGTAATTCCAGTTAAAAGTTAAAGCTTTTCTAGAAGGTAAACTAACAACCAAAGAATTAAAAAAACCTAAAAAAGAACTTTTCAACACCTCCTAAAAATTCTTGACTTCTTCAAAGTCACATTTTAATATAAACTAAAAAGGTCCTACACTGTACCCCTTTTACACCAAAAATAAAAATTCTTCCTAAACTAAAGTGTATAAACGAAATCTTCCTGGACCGCAACCAGACATAGGAAAACATCTATTTCACGTTCTACTATCACCTAACGGAACTCCGCCTTATCAAGACGACATAATAAAATTTTACTAAAACAGTAAAATACTAAATAACAGATAAAACTATTATAGGAATAGAAATAAAATAAAAAAACTCCATATGACCCTTTATAAAAAAAAAATCCTTAGTTCTTATATTAATAAGCCAGAACCTAAAACAAAGTATAGATAAAAACATCAAAAATGACAAAAAAAGAAACCACAAACTCTCCAACTTCAACAATTCAGATAAAGAAAAAATTTTAATAAAAAAAGAAACCCTAAAAGGAATATTTAAAAAAACAAGCACAGTTTCTCAACCAACAAAACTATAATCCTTAAGACTAAAACTGGGCATCAAAAAAACTATTAATAAAACATAATAAAAAAAAAGATACAAAACATTAACAATAGATAAAAAACAAGTCAAAACAACCCAATTAAATGACTCGGTAGAAGAAATAATCAACATATTTTTATAACTTTTAATTAAAAACAACTGGAAATAGCACACCAAAATACCAAACAAAAATAAGAAAAGTACCTTAAAACTAAACAACTGTACCAGCACAGGTAAAAAAGGAAGCTTCTGAAAAGTCAAAAACCACATCAATAACCAGTTATAAACAGAACTAGTAACACTAAAAACCCAAAAATGAAATGGGGCCACGCCAATTTTTAACATCACAATAAAAAACTGAATTAAAAAAAAGTTAAAAACCAAAAAAAACAAACCCAAACTTTCTTGAATCACAAAATAATTAAAAACACTCACATAAGACCCCAAGTTCTTAGACAAAATTACAAAAACCACCGTTATAAGAAGAAAAGATCTTCATCAGACAACAATATTTCTAGTAAAAAAATTTAACAAAGACAATACAAAAACAAAAAAAACCATAAAAAAATACAAAAACAAACGGGTAAACCCTAAACAGATTTAGAGGACCTGCAGCATATTTGTCAATTGTTTCATATCTTTTGCGCTTAAAACAAATGCACTTCTTATGCTATAACAACCCCTAGGATGTGAGCCCCTCATCTTTAGATTAAAAATCTAATACTTTAAACTTAAGTTAACATCTCTAACTTACTCATTTAAATACAAATAAATTAAACGAGAAAAAATATAACTTTGAATAAAAAATACAAAACACTCCATCATAATGGCCAACACAGTTAACCAAACATAACCCACACCTGCAGTTAACTCCAAAAAACGGTAAATCATCATACTAATTATATGGCCAACTAAAACATTAACAGTTAAACGTACAGTCAACGCCAAAGGACGAGAAATCTCGCTAACAACTTCAACTAACAACATACTAAAAGTTTTCAAAAACCCATCCCCCTCCTTAGTAATATAGACCGAAAACTTCTCACTCCTAATAAAAGTAAAAAAAGTTCTCATCCAAGCCACTACTGCATAAACAAAAGTAAACTCTAACATACCACAAGGACAAAAAGAATAAGTAAAATACCCACCAAAACAACAAGTCAAAAGAACAACAAAGGTAAAAATAGAAATAACACTACTCAAAGGTAAATCACCATCATATCTAAAAACTACAACTAAGACTCTTAAAAATTTTTTAACCAAAACCCCCAACATTCTTTCCTTAAAATAAAACAAAAACTGCAACACATAAATAAATATAAAAATATCCAAAAAATAAACATTCCTAATTACAAAAAAACCATTACAAAATAACCCAAAAAAATTAAAGAAACAGGCAATAATTCAAATCAAAAAAAACTCATTATCAGGTCATAACGAAAACGCGGGTAAGAACTACGAATGAAAACCAGAACAGAAAACATCATATAGATAACCACAAAACTAAAACCAAAAAACAAAACAGAAGTCAAAGTACTAAAAAACAATAAAGCCCCATACTCACCTAAAAACAACAACACAAAAGCAACACTAGAGTATTCAACGTTATAGCCCCTAACCAGCTCCCTTTCACCCTCAGCAAAATCAAAGGGGGCACGATTAAGCTCAGCTAAAACCATAAAAACAAAAGGTAAATAAATAACAAAAAGACTCAAAATAAAAAAACTACAAAAATAAAATATAATAATATGGATGACAACAGATAACAAATATAAAGAAAAAGCAATCTCATAAGAAATACTTTGTCTTCTAGCACGAATAGCACCAACTATTGCATACTGAGACTTACTAACAGCCCCCCTAATAAGTGTAGTGTAAACAGAAAAACCGATCAAGCACAAAAAAAACATAACAGAAAATTCAAAGGTAATAAAATCATAAAAAAAAGGCAAAACAAATCACTCCAAATACATTACAATAAAAAAAACCCCAGGAACCAAAATAAAAGATACTTCTGAAGCATTCAAAGGCAACAATTGATCTTTCTTCAACAACTGAATTCCATCAAAAATAGCCTGCAACAGACCCATAAAACTAACCTTATTAGGTCCAATACGCTGTTGACTGCCACCAAACAAATGACCCTCATACAAAGTCACAAAAGCAATAGCCTGAACCACAAACACTATAAGAAGAATAATATGAATAAATATGAGAATCAA